CCTATAGATGAGTAATAGGATAGGGAGCACTCCGCTACACTCATTAGGACAACAACCTCCTAACTACTATGAGTTAAGCAGCTAATGGACAGACCAGACCGCATAAGACTACTGGAATAGAAAAAGAGAAGGGATTCACGGGCAGTGAAGGCAACCAAGGGAGAGGAATCATTCTATTCAATTCCGAAGCCTAGCGTCTCCTGTAAGACTCTATCACCTTCATTCTTTTGTTGAGGTTCTGGCACTTCTTCCTCCGGCCCTCTATTTACATAGCGAAGAAAGGCAAAGGCTCTTGCTCGAATGCGTGACTTATGTCTCTTTTTCCATTTATAAAAAGTAAGATGAATCTACGCTCCTCGGCCTATAGTAAGTGAATGAGAGGGTATGGGGTTCCGGGTCTTTTTCCAGTCAAAATTGACTAAGAGGCAATCCCCTTTTTCCGTGATAATGTGAAAAGACTCAATTCCTTCTTTCTTCCCCAGCGAAATGTAGCAGGAACAGCCTTCCCGCAGTCGCATTAAGGATATTTTTTATTGAAACTCTTTACTCCTTCACCCGTAGCAAGTACTCATTTCTATTTAGTTGTTTTCTTACTCTATCCGGCTATTGAACCTGGTTTCCCTCTGCATATGGTAATAGAGAGTTAGACAGCTTAGAGAGCTCCTCAAAGGGCTAGTTCTCACTCTGTTTTGGGGACCCCCAAGACTGTCTTTCCCTGTGTTTCCTAGTCTATATAGGTCCAATCTCATCTGCTAGCGCTTCTTCGTTGCTTGGTCGGGACACATTCATCGATTTCTTTTCATTCTTCCTGGGCTTGCAAGTGACTTACTTCTTTTGGCCGTTCTTGCTGTCTTAAGTCGTCCTCTTTTCTTTAGAAGCTGTTAATTGATTTCGTGCCTGCCCTAAGGCTAAGGGGAGAACTGCATGTCCTACTAGTCGGATAGAAGCCTACCCACCTACCAGCCTACCTTGTTCATATCGAGCCGGACAGGAGAGACGCTCTTTAAAGTGAATAGAAGCAATTCCATTCCAGTCGTAGTCTCAATCCCATATTCAATGAAAGTCTCCGCCGTGTCTGACCCCCTCAATCTTTCTATCCGGAGTGAGTCAGGCGGCTAAGCCTTTCATCCTGATAAAAGAAAGAGTTTTCCCACCCTCCAAGTATCCATAAATGGAATCGGTTTGAGTGAATTACTTACCGCAGTCAAAGCCAATAGGGAAAGTCAGGTCAAGAGAGAGTCTCTTTCCGATTAGTGCATCTCGCACTTCCAAATCATTCCGAGTTAGAAAAACCCTCCCTTTTACTTTTTCTAGGGTAAAGTCCTCTTAAATGGATTACTAGTTCCTTCCTTCCCAATCAATGCTAACTCTATCTTCCTCTCTTGTCATTTAGGAGATTTCCCCAGCCCATAAAGAACTGTAGTTACATACAGCTCTCAAAAGAGAAAAAGAGAAAGAGCTATGAGTTCAAGTAAGAAAGTGAAAGTTCAGTCCTCACAGTTTCCCTATCCCACTGCCAAAAAGAAGACAGCAACAATCTAGCTCCTCGTACTACTTCTCTCAGTAAATACCATTCTCTTAGTTAGGTAGTAAGTAGATAGACGGATTAGTACTTTTACCCAGGGGTAGCCTTCCTTGTCGCCAAAGAAGAATGAGAATTGATAAAGTTTTCTTTTTATTTATGGACTACAACGACCTAAAGTAGCTAAATAAGTAGTGAAAGTAAGCTCCTGGCTAAAATGAGTCTTGGTTCTACCCACCGGCAATCATTTTTCGACCTGATTAAAAGTTTGATTGTAGATTGGCTATTTCGGGGTTCCATGCCCATGGATTGCCTTATTCTAGCTTTTTTGATTCGTCGGGTAGGTATGCCGGCTAAGAGAATCGCTTCTCGCCTTGCTTGCAAGAGTATAAGCAGTAGATTTTGACCCTATATGAGATAGAACTCTTTCAATTCATGAGAGAAAGTGCTTTAGTAGCGATTTCCCTGTTCTAGTGCAGGACGCAAGGAGAAGCACGAGCGGAGCGGTCTGGCTAAACGTGCAATGCCCCGTAGGGAGATCTAGCTTATTGGTCTAGTGCTTCCAGGTGCTTGCCAGTTCTGAATGACTTCACTTAGCTTGCCATGTTCTTACAAGAAAGAATCTCTTCTCCGAATCGAATCTACGCATATCGAATTCAGTAAAGACTTGAATAGATGCCTTCCTTCAAATATAGTTCATCCTGTTGATGGTATTTACTACACTAAGGCTAGATCCGGACTAATCCTAGCCTATTCTTATGAAGGAAGGTGAGCATGAAGCAACGGCTAGATCCTCACAGTAGGCAGCTTAGCTGTGATTATGAAGTCAGGTGAGAAGCGTTATGCAATAGAGAAGTCAGCTAGTGCACTTAGACAGGTAGTTGATTTCATTAGGGAATTGAATTGCAGGAAGGTCAGCAGGTCAGGTAGTCCTTAGGCCGTTGAGCGAAACTCTTGGCATCCTCCTCTTATGAGGGG